CAAATTGAAAATAATGTTACTGCACGGACGGAGGTTATAAATTTTTTCATTTTCATCGATTAAATAATATTTAAATTTAATTACTTGAAAAGTCTCTTTTAAATTGTCAAGTTGGAAATAGTTATTTACCAAGATCTGATTATGAGTTATTAAATGGTAAAATGAATAAACATTCGCAATTAGAAAGGCTGTTCCTAAAGGCCCCGGCGAATTCTTAATTGAAATTACAGGATCTTTTGTAATTTGAATTGATTCTTTTATCACATTGTGATATTTTACATCGTTGAATGGACCCATTCGAAAACAATTGGATGATGACAAAATTATCAACGATTGGAATCCCTTATTTCTATTCAACAACGTATGAATAGTTCTTTGATTTTGATTAAGGGGTTGTTGAATTCTTACTTTGGAATAAATGGAAGAAAACGGATTTATATTGGTGCAATCAGATCCATTATCCGGGAGCAATCCTGAGCCCGGTGGGTCATTCCTTTTTCCGATATATGAAATAGTGGATTTCAGCAAGTCGATTCTTAGGAAATGTCGAATCAAACCATTTGCCCTTATTTCAACAAAAGAAACACGAGCTTCTTGACTAGAAGAACTTTTTTTATCTTGGTCCCAATTCAATACTAAACAAGTCCGAACTAATTGAATATTTGTATCAGAAATTCCCCGAATTGGTTTACCATTTCCATAAAGGATATAATTGACAACTCGAAGTTTCACATTATCCCTTTCCTGCAACAGATCCGGGGGGAAAAGTCTTCCTAAAGTTATACCGTCCGTTATTTCATATGTGACGACAGGACGAACCAAAACAAAATACTTTTTCTTACTAGGTGTGATCCGTTGAACATAGATCCAATTTTTCCATTTTTTGGATTCCTTGTAATTTTGTTTTCCTGCTCCCGGTGGTATCAAAACGCCACTATGTCGGGATATCTTATCTATCTCTCCAGGAAAATGGATATCTCCAGAAAATATTTTAAGTTCAATTCTTTTTTTTTTTCTCTCCACTCGGACCAACCCGCCTACCCGGCTTCTTATATTTAAAGTAATTTGTGTATCCGCCCCAATGATACTATTGTTCTGTACCATTATGGAAGAAGATCCGGCTAATATATGCACCTCCTCGGGAATGAAAAAAAAACGATCTACTTTCATTTGGTATTTTGGCCTAAATTCCTTACCTCCTCGATACTCAATCAAATCCTCTTTTTTGACGATTGAATGCATTTCTAGAGTCCCATATTTAGTAATGCCCGAACTCTTTCTTCTGTATCGAGGATCGTCCAAATAAGCAAGAATACTATTTCTACGGAAAACGCCATTGATGGGGATTTCAATCAAGATATCCGAGGGAGGTGTTAATTCGTTCTCGCGTTTTTGAATCGATTGGAGTGGAATGATGAATCTATTTCTTCGCCTCTTTGAGAATAAATCAAAATTCTGGTAGAGAATGGTCGGATCTACGAGATTACAACGACCGGTACTTATAATTCGACTAAGGTTTGAATAATCAGGAATCCTATCTTCTTTTTTATCCGAAAAATGCGAAGTAAAGAATTTTCCTCTCGACGGATCATTCGTTCCTGAGAGGTTAGAAGTAGATTTTCTCTTGACAGAACGAGAATGCGCACTCATTTGATCTTGATCCTTGTGGATCGAAAGTGAAACTAGACTGGATCTGCGCGGCTCTCCTAATAATATCCATAAATGACTTGTTTTTGGTAATAGATGAACATTTCCATATGTAAATTCGGGTGCATGATACACATCGGTGCTCCAGTGCATTTCTCCGTCTGAGTCAGAATAAATATGTTTTCGAACTTTCTCTTTAAAATTCAAAGTAGATGTTCCTGCGCGAATCTCAGCAATCACTTGTTCTGATTCTACATATTGATCGTTTTGAACTAAAAGAAAACTTTGGGGTGGAATATTTACATTATGTCGAATATCTTCACTTTCAATAGTTACATACAAGTTTATGGAACAGAGAAAGGCGGGATGTCCATGGCGTGTACGTGTCGGATGAACTAAATTCTCCTTGAATTTGATTTTTCCATTAGAAGGGGCTCGCACATGTTCCGCAGTACCCCCCGTGAATACTCCGCCGGTATGAAAAGTTCTTAATGTTAATTGAGTACCCGGTTCTCCAATCGATTGGCCTGCAATAATACCTACAGCTTCTCCCAATTCAACCAGGTCGCCATGAGTAGGACTCCGTCCATAACATAATCGACAGATCCAAGATGCACTCCTACAAGTAAAGGGGGTTCGAATAGCTATTGGTTGTGCTCGAAAGGTTATGAATCGATTTACAAGTCCAATCCCAACGTCTTGATTTCTAGTGGCAATACAGCGCGTGCCCATATATATATCATCGGCTAGTACACGACCAATCAATGTTTGGATAAAAATCCTTTCTGGCACCATACCATTCCCAGGACTCACAGAAATACCACGGACGGTGCCACAATCTATTCGACGTACA